AGGGTCCCAAAGAAATTGGCTTATTTGAAATTGAAAAAAGACTTGTTCTTTGTAAAATCGATCTCGTGTCTGGGACTGCATGCTTCCACTCTGCAAGAACTCCGAATCATTCTCTTGATGAGAACTGATCCGCGTGCCCCAAAATGACCGGGACCAATAGGGAAATCCCAATTCATTGGGCCTTTCGATCCAACCAAATAGATCGGGGTACCATATTCTAGGAGACCAAACTATGTCATTGAAGAAATCCTCCTCTATCTGTTGCTGGTCGAGGTCTCCAAATGCAACCCCTTCTTCCAATTCAAACTCCGATTCGTCTTTTTCATAGAGAAATTTCTGATCAAGGCTAGAACAAAATCCATTTTGCATCATATCTAAGGGATTCCTTCGTTCGGACCGAAGAAGCAATGTCACTCGATCATTATCAAACTGACTGCCATCTTTTTCTGTCCGAGAGGATCCCACCAGAGTCCCTTCTCCTTCGAATACTTCTAATAGGCCACGAACTAGAGCAGAATCAGTCTCAACCAAATAAGAAGTGATCCCTTTTTTTTCAGCGGGTCCGGGTAGAGACCAAAGATCATGAGCGACCGAGCCGGCAGAACAACTCAAAAGATAAAGAAGTATCGTTAATCTCTTCATGCTCGTTGCAAGCTCGAAGTACCAGTTGTACAAATAAGAACCCCCTTCCTTAGGGAATCTCTTCTTCATATAGATAGATATAGGATCTATGGGGCCATTACTTAGAAGTACATTTTGTGCAACAGCCCTTCCTATCTGATAGAAAAGGATCCCATGATCCGGAACCGGTCTTACCTTGGCTCGCAAATTCCAAGTTTGTCTATGAAGAGCGGATCGAATTGTATGAGTGTCTATAATGGATTTCTTCTGTGCAATACTAATGGATAGGGCCTCATTAGTAAGGGCTACAAGATCTCGTACACTGGAACCCATGGTTATGGACCCGAATCCATTAGGATGGGACATTTTCTTTTCCAAGTGAAATCCCCTAGTATATGAAAGAGTGAAAAAGTGCTTTCGTTGTTGTGGAATAAGAAGCCTTCGTAGCTTAAGGCATGTATTTAATTTATTCGGAGCTATTAGAGCGGGATCCACTTTTTTGGGAATATGAGTCGAAGCAATAACAAGGATATTGCTAGTGGAGCATCTTTCACAATCCCTGGAGAGAGAGTTCACTAATAGACCGAGGGATAAGTCATTCGACGCACGCACAGACAGATCATGAATGTTTGGAATCCAGAGTATGCAAGGGGACATTGCTTTTGCGAATTCGAAGGTAAGGGGGATACTAAATCGGTCTAGTTCTAGTAGTAGTCTATCCCTATCCGTAGTTAGCTCATTTAGCAGCTCTATATCATCGATATCAAGGTCATCATCGCTATCGCTATCGCTATCGTCACTCTCATCAATATCAATATCGTCACTCTCATCAATAGCGTAACTATCATCACTATCACTATAATCACTATAATAATCACTATAAAGATCGGCAGCGTCACTATCATAAGGATCGATCTCATAAGAAATGTCATCCAGGAACTTGTTCGGAACTACCGTAATGAAAGGAACATAGGAGTTTGTCGCGAGGGATTTGACCAAATAGGATCGTCCAGTTCCTATCGAACCTATCACTAAAATACCCCTAGAGGGGGATAGGGCTAAGCGGAGCGAAAAGGGTTTTCCATGAGATGGGCAATGAAAACGAGTAGCCCCACACGAGGTTTGTGAATAAGTGATTGTCTGAAAATGAGCAAGGAATATCCGTCTTTCTGCTAAACAGGATCGATTGAACTCATAATTCATTAGATCCTTTTGATGAATGTCAACTACGTATCGTAAGTAAATTGATCCCAGTTGTTCAACCATTTGATAACTAGAGTCATTCTTTGATAAACCATCACTATGAGTTAGACTCAATAGCATTTGATCCATCCTTTTTTCTGTCGTTAAGGTGGAGAACTGAACCAAGAATTCTCTTTCTTCATCCTCAATCAAATCACTGTTCGCGACCCAGGATTCTATTTGATCATCAATCCACTCAACGTTCACGTTTTTTCTTATCAATGAATAGATCTCTTTACTTGTACGACTTAGATGTCTCGTATTTCTCGAAAAAGTGATTCGATTGATGGGATTTGGTATGATCCTTAGGAAATCCAGGATACCGATGAGATTGCTATTCCAAAATTTCTTCTTAGAACCTATGGATTTGAACCCATAAGCGGAACCGCCACCCAATCGCATGTTAAAAGCAGAACCCCATATTGCTTCTAGAAAATAGACTAATTGTTCCAGAGCAACTAGAAAGAGATTCTTTAACCAGAAAGAATTCTGCTCAGATGTAGGATACCTATCCAGAAGTTTTCGCAACTCAATCATGTATGATGGAATCATCAAAGATTTGATCTTTTTGAAATCCGTCTGTAACTCACTAGAGGCTCGGGAAACAAAGAGAAGATGTGTACCAACGAGATATCCAGCAACAAGAAGAAGGAAAAGGATGAGGAACTCCCGAGCATTTGATGATCTCAGCCATAGGGGTGACTCATTCTTTCGATGAATCATTTCTGCGGACAGAAGAAGAGTCTGGAAACACTGACTCGAAATCTCACTGAGATTCCATTTGGAAAGAATCGCCCACAATTTTATCTGAAGCATCCACCATGATGTCTCCAGAATATCCTGAAAAATGGATATGTGACTCCGCAATAGGTTTGAAAAAGGATCTAAAAGGGCGAATTTTAGATATTTGAACCCTGTCAAAGTAAAGAACCACGGAATATAGGGTTGGAACAGATTCCATTTTGAGAGATTTGAAAAAGCACGCTCTCGTTGAAGGGTTCTATCCATCTGCCGTTTCGGAACCCTAAGACGCCGGTTTTTTTTCCTCTTTTTGGATTTCTCAGCACATGAAGTGTGAATCAAACCCAGGTTTGAATTGAAATTGAGATACTGCTTCCCTTCGGAATCAAATAGATTCATATCTGAAAGAGGTGGACAATCCGTTCGTTCAAAATGGACTAGTTGTCCCTCTGCTAGAGGTGTTCCAGAAATGTCTGCGATCGAATAAATAGCTCTACCAACGAATGGATCGGATCGAATTGGAAAATAGAAAGATTTGTACAAATTATACGTTTCATCACCACTTTGTGGCAAATCGTTAGGTATGAATATCTTAGATACCTGTGACTCGATTGGTGAAATCGTATCTCGCTCCAAAAAAACATGTTTTTTTTTACCGACGCACAAAGAAAATCTTTTGTTGCGAATGAACAAGATATTGAGGAATTGTCCATACGTAAGATCCGAATTCTTGAGAAGGGCCTTTTCCACATAAAAAGGGAATCTTTTGTTACAATAGAACCAGAAGTGATGTGGATTATTCAAGAATCGAAGTCGATTTGCTTTAGAAAAAGAAGATATCAATGAACTTCTATGAAATGCTTTCACAGGATTCAGCCAATTGTCTCGATCGTGGGATATCATTGAGAAATAGGACTCCATGTTATCAAAGTCTTTCCTCCAATTCTTTCTAGTAGGGAATGAGTCAATCATCCATTTTGTCTTATTGAACAAAAATGGTGATAGTGTGCCTCCATTGATCGAGAATTTCGATTTTTGGGAAGGATCATGATCATCCAATAAGAAGGGTTTCCATTTATTAAAAGGAACGAGTTGAACATCTATTGATTCTAACAACTGATTGCAGAGTTGATCATTCGGCCCTTTCAATTCATAGATATAGATGGGGATCTCAGACCCAGGAATGGGGGTACTTCCGATACTCAAAAATAAAAAAGGAAGTGACTTCGACAAAAAGGAAAAAAAGAGAAGTGACTTCGACAAAAAGAAGAGAAGTGAATTCGACCAAAAGGGAAGTGAATTCGACAAAAACAAAGATGCCTTCGACAAAAGGAAACGAGGTGACTTCGTCAAAAAGGGATGTGACTTCGACAGTTTGGCCATAAACTCGGCCCAATCAATCAAATATTGAGTCGGATTCATACGTAATCGATTCAGATGAATACATAATCGATTCAGATGAATACGGAATCGATTCAAATAAATACGGAATTGAGATCGATGAATCCGTAATCGATTCAGATGAATACGGAATCGATATCGAGATCGATGAATACCTAATCGAGATCGATGATGATGATATCGATCGAACACTACTTGAAATTGAAAACGCCTCTTCGCCTCAGAAATGAAATGTTCCACCAAATGTTCCTGGAAATTTTGGGTCCATTTGTATCTATATGCATTAGGATCCCGATTCATGGATCTCTCGGTTCGAGAACTAAGAGGGTCGGACCCTTTCTTCGGACTCTTTTTCAAATTCGAGAGATGTTGGTTGATCGTATATTTCATTCGAGTTCTATGATTCAGAGTCTCATTTCCTATTGGATCCCCTTTCATTCCATAGTCGAAGTTGCGATCGGAGCGATTCATTACCATTAAAAAGAATCGATTTGATACATTTCTTAGGTACCCATAGGTGCTATAGTGGATTTGAATCAGATTTCGGATCAATCTATATGGATTGACTGCCTCCATTATGTTGTTGCTAGCAAATACCACTCTTTTTGGTTTTGGATCTTCATAAAAAATAGGAGGTACAACCAATAAAGATTTCTTTTTCGATTCATCCCCGGAGTTGAATCTCTCAGAAAAGGGAAAAAATACCCTATCATAATCATACACCAGATCCGGCTCGGTCATTGATAGAATGAGTAGATATGCCATTTTTGAAAATCTCTCTTCAGATGAAAAATCGTGGTGTAATGTGGACCCCACTCTGTTCCGGTCATGGAATAGATGAAATAAATCCAAAAATGGATTTTGGGTCAAGAATGAAATCTTATTGGAACTATCCAGATCCGGTTCATCCTTCGGAACCATATCACATCCCGGATCTGATGAAATAGGATGAATTGAGATGGTCTTTTGTAAATACGGAATTATCTTGAATAGATCCACTATTTCTTTCTTTTCCGATCGCCGGGAAGGGACAAAAGAAACATCCTGTTGTTTCTTCAACAATTTAGGATCGGACCTCTCAGTAGGATTCGAACCCAGATGAAGTTCTGACCATCTGTCAGAGAAAAAAGAACGAATTGATCTTGTAGAATTCCCAAGAAATTCTTCCATTTCGTCCGGAAGCAGATGACGAATCATCTGCTTCTCACGTTCCGCGAATAGCCGGGACATTGAGGAATCTTCCGAAAGGCTTTTCGGGAATCGGTCTGATTCTAGCTCGGTTCGTTCCGTTTGAAGAAAGGAAGGATCCCAATCCAAAAGAATCGATCTTTCTTTGAGTTGTTGAATCTCTCTTTGATTGATCAATGTGTGAGATTCCGAATCCTCATTCCTAATGGAATCGAAAGCATCTCTGGATTGATCAGAAGATCCTTTCAATTGGCTAGAATCCGTTACTTGAACGAAACTAGATCTTGTGGAATCATATTGAATATTTGACGATACATTCCGTACCTTGCTAAAAAACCGATCCTTGTTTACCAACCACACATTGTCTAACCAAATCCAATTCTCTCTCGATACCTGCCTCAAAAAATCCGATCCCTGTTGTTTGAAGAAAACCTCCCCTTCCATTGGTCTTTTTTCACGAAAAGCAGGCATGAGATAACAAATCCAGTGTTTCACTAAGATTTCGAATAGCTGTCCCGAAGTCAAGTTGATTCTGTTTCCCTTCTTCCTCGGAGAAAGGCCATCAAACCATTTCCAATCGTGGTCCCTGACCATCGGATCATCCGTCGTATAGGATACAAAAAGAAACTCCAGATATTGGATATCTTTCTCTTTGAATGAGATCTCAATTCCAGCTACGGTTTCTTTCGATATCTTACAACTAGAATCACTCTTTTTCACGATCCGGTTCCTCCACCACCGCGAACCCCAGTTAGATTCAGGCATGATAAACTTTTGAGTTATTGGAAGAACCCAAGGACTCCCGTTCGGATCCATGAAACAACTCTCAGAGATCTTTTTCCCTTTTGGAAGATACAGGAGCGAAACAACCAACCGATGGGAAGACCGAAACAATGTATCATTTCTGGGTCCAATGGAATTCATAGGTATAGGAAGAAGCCCCCTCAAATAGAGATTTTTTCTTTCGACCATAGTTTGATGGTGCATACGAGATAGAAGGACCCCTACTAGAATCAGTACTACACCCTTAACCAGTACTACAACTTTGCTCGTGAAAGATCGGTTGCTTGTTGAACCCGAAAGTAGGATACTCCCAATTCGGGGGTCAAAGAGTTTCAGAAAACGTTCTTGGTGGAAAAACAGGTAAGTAAAAGATCCCACTAAATCGAATTTGGTCCATGAATCTAACAAATACAAATAGCGAAAATTCTTGATTTCTCTCAATATCTCTCTCAATTCGAAGATCCATAATTGGACTTCATACCCTCTCTTCGGTTTTCTTGGCATGGTTGTGGTTGGAAATGATTTATTCACGATGTATGATGATTCAAGCATCCATGGCTGAATGGTTAAAGCGCCCAACTCATAATTGGCGAATTCGTAGGTTCAATTCCTACTGGATGCACACCAATGGGATAGATAGGCGTGTTTCATAAATTCAGTCTATTGGAACTGGCTCTGTATCATCATCGTAGTTGACTTTGTATGCTAAAACGTATAGTTCTCTCTCTCTCTATATATATATATATATATATATGGGTTTTCTTGTTTTCAGAATTCTTCTATTTCGATAGAGTTCGATTTCGATAGAGTTCTCTATGAAATTCGTTCGATTCTGTAGATTCGAATCTTACTTAATAGAGAACGAATTGGTGTGGTATATTCATACTATAACATATGAACAGTAAGAACTCGAATTCTTATCAATAATGGAACTCATAGGAAAGAAAGGGGATTTATGGATGGAATCAAATCGGTATTTACAGAAAAAAGTCTTCGGTTATTGGTGGGGAACAATCAATATACTTCTAATGTTGAGTCAGGATCAACTAGGACAGAAATCAAGCATTGGGTCGAACTCTTCTTTGGGGTTAAGGTAATAGCTATGAATAGTCATCGGCTCCCGGGAAAGGGTCGAAGAATAGGACATACAAGGCATTACAGACGTATGATCATTACACTTCAACCGGGTTATTATATTCCACATTTTTTTTGCAGAAATAGAAATAGAAATAGAAATAAAAGAGCTTCAATCTCACTATTGAATAAAACGGCCATACATTTATACAAAACTTCTACCCCGAGCACACGCAATGGGGCCGCAGACAGTCGAGTGAAATCCAATCCACGAAAGAATTTGATCTCTGGACAGCGTCATTGTGGGAAAGGGCGGAATGCCAGAGGAATCATTACCGCAAGGCATAGAGGGGGAGGTCATAAGCGTCTATACCGTAAAATCGATTTTCGACGGAATGAAAAAGACATATCTGGGAGAATCGTAACCATAGAATACGACCCTAATCGAAATGCACACATTTGTCTCATACACTATGGGGATGGTGAGAAGAGCTATATTTTACATCCCAGAGGGGCTCGAATTGGAGATACCATTGTTTCGGGTACAGAAGTTCCTATCTCAATGGGAAATGCCCTACCTTTGAGTGCGGTTTGAACCATGGATTTACGTAATTGGAAGGAACCAATCAGGTTTACAACGAAACCTAGAAATCGATCACGGATCCTATTTGAATGCCTCTACGGAATAGACCTCAACAGAAAACTGAAGAGTAACGGCAGCAAGTGATTGAGTTCAGTAGTTCCTTATATAAAATTATTGACTCTAGAGATATGGTAATATGGAGAAGACACAATTGTTTGAAGCACCGACAGAACCAGAAACGCCCTTTGTTTCAAAGAGAAGAAGAGAGGTTATTCACATTTCATTTGATGGTCAGAGGCGAATTGAAAGCTAAGCAGTGGTAATTCTACCCCCTGGGAAAAAAAAAAATAGGGATGTCTCCTACGTTACCCCTAATATAGGGAAGTATCGACGTAATTTCATAGAGTCATTCGGTCTGAATGCTACATGAAGAACATAAGCCAGATGACGGAACGGAGAGACCGAGGATGTAGAATATCATCATATGAGTGATTCAGCATATTTGGATTTCTATCTATCTACCCATGTGATACTTCATCATACGATTCATATAGGAGCCATCTGTCTAGATATCCTCCTATACATTCAGAAAGCCGTATGCTTTGGAAAGAAGCTTGTACAGTTTGGGAAGGGGTTTTGATTGATCAAAAAAATGAATCTACTTCAACCCATATGCCCTTAGGCACGGCCATACATAACATAGAAATCACACTTGGAAAGGGTGGACAGTTGGCTAGAGCAGCGGGAACTGTAGCAAAACTGATTGCAAAAGAAGGTAAATCGGCCACATTAAGATTACCATCCGGGGAGGTCCGTTTGATATCCAAAAACTGCTCAGCAACAGTCGGACAAGTAAGTAATGTTGGAGTGAGCCAGAAAAGTTTGATGCGTAGAGCCGGATCTAAGCGTTGGCTAGGTAAGCGTCCTGTAGTCAGAGGAGTGGTTATGAACCCTGTAGACCATCCCCATGGGGGTGGCGAAGGGAGGGCCCCCATTGGTAGAAAACACCCCCTAACCCCGTGGGGTTATCCTGCCCTTGGAAGAAGAAGTAGAAAACGGAATAAATATAGCGATAGTTTCATTCTTCGTCGACGTACTAAATAGGAAAATCTTGAACATCGCATATGTTTCTTCGGCTTTACAAAAGAAAAAAGATAGGAGTAATTAGCTGTGCCACGTTCAAAAAAAAAAAATCCTTTTGTTGCTAATCATTTATTAGGAAAAATTGAAAAACTCAACATGAAGGGGGAAAAAGAAATAATAATAACTTGGTCCCGAGCATCTACCATTATACCCACAATGATCGGACATACAATCGCCATTCATAATGGAAAGGAGCATTTACCTGTTTATATAACAGAGCGTATGGTAGGCCAAAAATTGGGAGAATTTGCATCGACTCTTAATTTTCGGGAACATACGAGAAACGATAATAAATCTCGTCGTTAATCTGAATTAATAAAGTGAATATTAGGTGCTCGTTGTTCATTCGTGGGAGGTGAACCTTATGATAAAAAAGGACCAAGGGGTAGAAGTATACACTTTAGGTCAACATATCCGCCTGTCTGCTCACAAAGCGCGAAGAGTCATTGATCAGATTCGTGGACGTTCCTGTATGGACACACTTAGAATATTAAAACTCATGCCTTATCGAGCATGTGTACCTATTTATAAATTGGTTTGTTCTGCAAGAGCCAATGCTAATCACAATATGCGTTTAAGGACAAACAATTTAATCATTAGTAAAGCCGAAGTCAACAGAGGTACTATCAGGAAAAAGTTAAAACCTCGAGCTCGAGGACATAGTTATCCGATAAAAAGAACCACCTGTCATATAACTATTGTATTGACAGATATATCGAAAGATCCAATCAAAAGAGCCAATATGACTAGATGGTTTTAGAGATATAGATATATACTAAATATACAGATATAAGAGAGGGGTATTTCCATATGAGAATGAGAGATCGGGACAGACTGAAATTGAAATGGGCTAATAGGGAGAGTGAGGGTGTATGGGACAAAAAATAAATCCACTTGGTTTGAGACTTGGTACAACCCAAAGACATCATTCCCTTTGGTTTGCAAAACCAAAAAATTACTCTAAAGGTCTTCAGGAAGATCAAAAAATACGTGATTGTATCAAGAATTATGTACGTGATTGTGTTAAGAACAATGTAAAAGGAAAAAAAAAACCTTCCGATGAGGCAATCATTTCACGTATAGAGATTCAAAAAAGTATGGATGTGATAAAGGTCGTAATCTATACGAGCTTCCCAGACTTGCCCAAATTATTAAAAGAGGGGAAACCACAAAGAATCAAAGAATTACAGACTAATGTAGCAAAAGAGTTTCATTCTGTAAACCATAAACTCAACATTGCTATCACAATAATTACAAAGCCTTATGGACAGCCTACTATTCTTGCAGAATACATAGCCAAACAATTAAAAGACAAAGTTGCATTTCGAAAGGCAATGAAAACCGCGATTGAATTACCCATTGCCGAAGGGAATACAAAAGGAATTCAAGTACAAATTGCAGGCCGTATCGACGGAAAAGAAATTGCACGTGTCGAATGGATCAGAGAAGGTAGGGTTCCGCTACAAACCATTCGAGCTAAAATTGATTATTGTTCATATACAGTTCGAATGGTTTATGGGGTATTAGGCATCAAAATTTGGATATTTGCGGGCGAGGAATAAAAATCCTTTCTTTTGATTTCCAGTCTATCCAGCGATGGCACACAAAATGAGCAATTCTTTTTTTTTTATTCTATAGGATTGAATAAAAATTGGATTGACTCTTTGGTATAATTGCTATGCTTAGTGTGTGACTCGTCGGTTTATTATTTCATTTAGGTTTCCGTTAGGGTTCAAAAAAGGGGGGCGGCCCATACCAGAATAAAAGTATGAGCTACTAACTATAGAACTCATAACGATAGAACTAATAACTATAGAACTAATAACCAGCTCATTGCTTCGTATTATCTCGATCCAAGGTACCAGTCACTGTATGATCGATTGATCATATCGTTGTAGCAACTGAAATCTTTTTACATAAAAGAAAAATCAATCTGATTATGGATTGTAAAAGAAAAGGATTGGGTAAATGGACGGGTGATAGAAAGAGAGAACTAGAATATCCATGATATATGATTCCAATATGTATGGTCTATGAATCATCTCAGAAACGGCAGTGTAATAAAGCATCAATACGTAGGAAGAACCTAAAACAAACAAAAGAGCACCAAGTCAATAAAGGCTGAGGAAATTGACTCAGGAACAACAAATTCAATTACGAGCTCCATTGCAGAGTTCGGGCCTAGCCATTCATCAAGAAGTGATGGGAACGACGGAACCTGTGACTGCAGAAAATTCTATTGAAAACGAATTCTAATAATTCATTGGGTGGGATGGCGGAACGCACCGGAAACAAATTCAGTTATTCTGCTAGGTCATGGACTGACCCTTCGGATAAACCAGATCTTGAAAGAGTCAATATTCGCCCGCGACGACGTTTTAGGATATTTAATACAAATCCAAATCAAGATTGGTTATCATATCAAAATGAAATTAGATTCTAGATGTCTTGTCTAGAAATATCTAGACGTCTATTCGTGTATACAATCTATACAATCTTAGATCTAAAAAAAAAAGAATCCTATGATTCAGTGTATTATTCTTATTCATTGAATACCTATCTCTAATAGTATTGAATCGTTTCATTCGCGAGGAGCTGGATGAGAAGAAATTCTCATGTCCGGTTCTGCAGTAGAGATGGAATTGTGAAACAACCATCAACTATAACCCCAAAAGAACCAGATTCCGTAAACAACATAGAGGAAGAATGCGGGGCGTTTCTTATCGAGGCAATCGGATTTGTTTCGGTAGATACGCTCTTCAGGCACTTGAACCGGCTTGGATCACTTCTAGACAAATAGAAGCCGGACGACGAGCAATGACACGGTATGCGCGTCGTGGTGGAAAAGTATGGGTACGCATATTTCCAGACAAACCTGTTACAAGAAGACCAACGGAAACGCGTATGGGTTCGGGGAAAGGATCTCCCGAATATTGGGTATCCGTCGTGAAACCGGGTCGAATACTTTATGAAATGGTTGGGGTTTCAGAAAAAGTAGCCAGAGAAGCTATTTCAATAGCTGCGTCCAAAATGCCTATACGAACTCAATTCTTTATTGTTGAATAGGGAGGTGCAAACAAAGGAAAGGGGTCTTTCTGATGAAAAACCAACCGGCAATTGGTTTTTTTCTGGCCAAACAATATTTCTTTTTTCCTTTGCCCTTTCTATGGATTGAAAGAAAAGATCAAAAAAAGCTATGATTCAATCTCAGACCCATTTAAATGTAGCAGACAACAGCGGAGCTCGAAAATTGATGTGTATTCGAATCATAGGAGCTAGTAATCGTCCATATGCTCGTATTGGTGACATTATTGTTGCTGTAATCAAAGAAGCAGTGCCTCATATGCCTCTAGAAAGATCAGAAGTGATCAGAGCTGTAGTTGTACGTACATGTAAAGAACTCAAACGGGACAATGGCATGATAATACAATATGATGACAATGCTGCAGTTGTCATTGATCAAAAAGGCAATCCAAAAGGAACTCGAGTCTTTGGTGCGATCGCTTGGGAATTGAGACAATTGAATTTTACTAAAATAGTCTCATTAGCCCCTGAGGTATTATAAAAACTCATAGACGAGACCACGATATCTTTAGTGTATCTGAAATAGACTAGATAGTGGATTGTGTCTTACGTATATCCCTTAAGAATTGATAAAGAAAAAAAGAGCATGTTGATAATAAAAAAAACTCAGAGGTACCAATAATTATAGGTCATCATGGGTAGGGACACTATTGCCGACATAATAACTTCTATACGAAACGCGGAGATGGATAACAAAGAACTGGTTCGAATAGCATCTACTAATATCACCGAAAACATTGTAAAAATACTTCTACGAGAAGGCTTTATCGAAAACGTGAGGAAACACCGAGAAAGGAACACAAATTTCTTAGTTTTAACCCTACCATATAGAAGAAGGCATAGAAAAGGGCCATATAGAACTATTTTAAAACGTATCAGCCGACCCGGTGTACGAATCTATTCTAACTATCAACAAATCCCTAAGATTTTAGGAGGCATGGGACTTGTAATTCTTTCTACTTCTCGAGGTATAATGACAGATCGAGAGGCTCGACTAGAAAGAATCGGCGGAGAAATTTTGTTATATATATGGTAATCTTTCTGGTATCCGAATTGGGTCGGTAACTTTTTATTCCTATTTGTGACAAAAAAAAGCAGACAAATATAACTCCTCCTCCATGAGTTGATACTTCAAAAGGGATTACCTGGAATGAAAGAACAAAAATTGATTTATGAAGGTTTAATTACGGAATCACTGCCCAATGGCATGTTCCGGGTTCGTTTAGATAATGAAGCTCTGATTCTAGGGTATATTTCAGGAAAGATCCGATGTAGTTTTATACGAATACTACCAGGAGATAGAGTCAAAATCGAAGTAAGTCGTTATGATTCAACCAAGGGGCGTATCATTTATAGACTCAACAATAAAGATTTGAATGACTAGGTGACCTTTTCAACACTCACATTACTTTCGTGGGGACTCGCATCTCAAAATTGCAAGAAACTTATTTTCTTCCAAGGAGTCAATTAAGAATTAAGGAATTACAAATATGAAAATAAGGGCCTCTGTTCGTAAAATTTGTCAAAGATGTCGCCTGATCCGTAGGCGGGGACGAATTATAGTAATTTGTTCCAACCCGAGACATAAACAGAGACAAGGATAATCCTTCGAATCTAAACTAAAAATGGACAAAGAGGCTCTCTAAAGGACTCAATAATGTCCAAATGATCTGTTTTAACATAAAATGGATATATCCATATATCTCTGACTCCCATTTATGAGATGATAAAATATGGCAAAACCTATTATAATAAGACCAAGAGTTGGTTCAAGTAGGAAAGGACATCTTAGTCCACGTAGACGTGGACGTATTACTTCACGTAAGAGTGGGCGTCGAATACCAAAAGGGCTTATTCATGTTCAAGCCGGTCTCAATAATACCATAGTAACGGTTACAGATGTACGGGGTCAGGTGGTTGCTTGGGCCTCCGCCGGGACTTGCGGATTCAGAACCGCAAGAAAAGCAACACCATTTGCTGCCCAAACCGCAACGGGAAATGTCCTTCGTACAGTAGTTGATCAGGGTATGCAACGAGCAGAAGTCAGGATAAAGGGTCCTGGTCTCGGAAGAGATGCAGCATTACGAGCCATTGGTAGAAGTGGTATACGCATATGTCTAATACAGGACGTAACCCCTCTGCCACATAATGGATGTAGACCTCCGAAAAAAAGACGTGTGTAGAAATAAGATAAGAATTGAACGGATTTAAAGTTCAAGAGAAATAAATGATTCAACGATCAAATAATAGTACTATGCTTCGAGAGGAAGTAGCAATATCTACTCGGCCACTACAGTGGAAGTGTGTTGAATCAAGAGCCGATAGCAAGCGTCTTAATTATGCCCGTTTTATCTTGTTTCCGCTTATGAGAGGTCAAGGCGATACGATAGGCATCGCGATGCGAAGATCTTTGCTTGGAGAAATAGAAGGAACCTGTATCACACGTGCAAAATCTGAGAAGATACCGCATGAATATTCGAACATAGCAGGGATTGAAGAATCCGTACATGAAATTTTAATGAATTTGAAAGAAATTGTATTGAGAAGTAATCTGTATGGAACTCGCAACGCATCTATTTGCGTCAAGGGTCCGGGATACGTAACTGCTCAAGACATCATCTCACCGCCTTCTGTAGAAATGGTTGATACTACACAGCATATAGCTAGCCTGACTGAACCCATTGATTTTTGTATTGAATTACAAGTCGAGAGGCATCGCGGATATCGTATGAAAACATCAAATAAGGCGAAAGATGGGAGTTTTCCTATCGAGGCTGTATTCATGCCTGTTCGAAATGCGAATCATAGTATTCATTCTTATGGAAATGAAAAACAAGAAATCCTTTTTCTCGAAATCTGGACAAATGGAAGTTTAACTCCAAAAGAAGCACTTAACGAAGCCTCCCGGAATTTGATTAATTTATTTATCCCCTTTCTTCATGCGGAAGAACAGGATATCCATTTAGAAGACAATCAAAATACAGTGACTGTACCTTTTTTGACTTATCACGATAGATTGCCGAAACTAAAGAAAACCACAAAAGAAAGAGCATTGAAATCCATTTTTATTGACCAATTAGAATTGCCCTCCAGGGTCTATAATTGCCTCAAAAGGTCTAATATATATACATTATGGGACC